TATTCCGATGGATTGTTACTGTGTATTGCTTAACTGAACAGTACCAAGCCTTTCAAAAAAAAAAATGAAAGGTTTGGTACTGTTCAATTTCATGTTTGTTGTTACTCCTCATCCTTCTTCCCATTCCAGAAATAATGGATATGGGCAGTTCCTCTGCATCCAGCAGGAATTGAACCCGCGAGTTCGCCAATTATGAGTTGGGCGCTTTAACCATTCAGCCATGGATGCTGGATAAAGATCATAAACATAGTCATTCTATAATATGAGTATAGACTCGGATCTTAAATTGGGTGATTCGGGACCCAATCAAATTCTCTCATATTTGATTCATGTCAAATATTGTAAACAGACATTTTACAGAGGTCCAAGGCTGGACTGAACAACTTGTTCGAGAGTTGGTTAGGAGCTAGTCATCGATCTTGCTCTGATCCCCTGTCAGGGGTCGTCGACCTACATACAAACGTTAGTTCATTAACCTATCAAATTGATTCTTCTTGTAAGAAATGACCGTGGATAGAGACAATTGGTTTGTTTTTACGGGGCGGACGTAGCCAAGTGGACCAAGGCAGTGGATTGTGAATCCACCACGCGCGGGTTCAATTCCCGTCGTTCGCCCATAAAATAAGAGAAAAAACGGAATGGATTTTATCCATTTGGTATATTTACTATCCATTTAGTATAATGGTATTGGTTAGTTGACACGAGCTTTCCGATTATATATAATCCATATTAGTTGACACGATCTTTCCGATTATATTAAATCCATATTAGTTGACACAATCTTTCCGATTATATTAAATCCATATTAGTTGACACAATCTTTCCGATTATATTAAATCCATATTAGTTGACACGAGATTTCAATTATATTAAATCAATATTAGTTTATATATTCCATTAATTGGGATGAAAAAAAAGGGGGGGGGGGGTAAAAAAAAAAATGAAAAAAAACAGATCCTGGATAGTGAAATTGGAGGAGATACAAAGCTATCAATTTCTATGCAATCAATGGACCGAATCCAATTTGGTGAGATTTTTAATTCAAATCCTTTCGCATCGAGAGCGCCTTATAAAGCTCTTTGACCTTAGAATTGTCAGTACGTTGCTTTTACGCGATCTACGCAAAAGCAATCCATATTTTTTGATCCAAGGTGTAGTAGTACTTACATTATCGGTCCTTACATATCGCTTCAATCATAAAAGTAGTATGATTGAGAGAAAAAATTTCTATTTGATGAAACTCTTTCCTATACATATAAACTTTATGGAACTTGGAAATGAAACATCGGAAGAATATTTAAAACCTTTCACTAAAAATTGGTTGATATTTCCGCATCTTTTCCTGTCGTTCCAATTGAAAAGATCTTACAATCGATCCATAGAGCATTCCAATCCCATTAGTTTCAATTCAGGATATGACAGGAACATGAACAAGAAGGATGAGATTATCTCGGAAAATAAAGGACCGGGCGAAACTCATTCAGAGAAGGATAAGAAAGATATAAATTTGAAGATCGATTCAACTATAAATTCAACCAAAAATGAGTATTGGGAACCTGAAAAAGATCTTTGTGAAGATCCATTCACAAGAAATAAAACGGAGATTGAGCAACGAAGAGAAAGATCAATTCTTTGGGATCTTTCTCCTATTGAAAGAGAACAAACAAAAATAGAATCAGATTTGTCCTCAAAGTGTTTATCAGAATATTCTCCAATCTCTTGGGCGAAAGAATTATTTAAAGAAGATCAAAGATATATGGAAGATAATTCCTTTCCAAAGGAAAGGAAAAGATTCATTGATAATTTTACAAAATCAATTCGTTATTCTTTTTTTAACATATTGCCAATAGATGAACCGTGTATGGGTGGTCCTAGTGCTACTAAGAAGTCCATTGAAGATTTCAACTTATTTAAAAGATTCTTTAAAAGGCAACAAGATGTTTTTTTCCAGGATTTCAGGGATTCAAAATCCAATTCATTAATGAATAGGATTGTTTATCTATGGAAGATCAAAACATATTTTCAAATCGAAAATCCTTCCTCAAATTGTACTATTTCATCAGATCCCGGATGTAATATTATTAGAAAGCAAGGACAGTACATATTGCACAACAATTTGAGATCAAAAACGAAAAAAATCGTTCTGAAAATAACAGATCAATTCATTCTATCAATAACTAAGCCTAGCCAGGTTCATGATAAGAATTCCCTTGATATTGATCATCACATGAATCTATTATATGAACTCAATGAGAATGGATCGTTGAGATTCAATCGGATCTTCAACCACAGGGATAAATTGAAGAATCAATCTTTATGGGTTCTACTCAATATTACTGGTAAAGAAGATGAATATTTAGATCAAATAATCAACAAAGAATTGAGCCAAAGCTATTTCAAAAATCGCTTGGAGATCGAAACCCCTCTTAATTATTATAGAACTGAAGCTTTCAATTGGTATGAATCGATTCGATATAAGATTGTTGTATATTCGGCAAATGCATTCAACAGATTCTATTTTATGAACAGGTTCAGTCGCAATTTAAAGGATCAAATTCAAACAAATTGGATAGAAAATGAAAGTTTTCATAATGTAACGAAAGATACAATTGGCCGTCATTCATCAAATTGGAGAAAAAGTCAGAGAGAATGGTTCAAACATTTTCTTATTCGAACAAATAAAAATATAAATCGGAATTTGAATGTGTACAAATGGTCCAATCAGACCGAATACTTTCTAAAATATTGGAAACATTTTGTTTCTAAACAAAACTATTTCAAAATAGTGTTTGATCCAATTGAATCATGTACTAATACTAATAAAGATTCAATTGGTTGGTCTGTAATTCCCAACAAAAAAGATTATTCAAAGTTTTCTTCCCTCTCTGAAAATATTGTCAAGATCTTAAATTCGAACTTCAATATAATTTCGAAGTTCAATTATAAGTTCAATAATTTCATTTCTATTTTGGATTTTCGCTTTCATAAACTCAAAAGTCTTAATTATCTACAATTAAATGAGTTGTTGGAGCCAATTGGTGCTCTAATCGTTCATTTAAAAAAATATAAACCCTTTCTTTTATATGACTATAATCTTTCACAAAGATCAAAATTATTGATCGATGAAAGAACAATTGCACCATTTATTCCGAATGAGATACCGATTAATCCATTGATTATTGACTTATTCAATTATGAAAATAATCGCATGGAATCATTCGATAACACTGATTTTTCGACGATATCCAACGATGGAGACAATTGGTTGAATCCCGCGAAACTATCTGATCAGAGCTCATTGAGAGCTTCTTTTCACGGAGCAAATACGCTCCAATTTTTTGATTATTTGCATCATCCTCGGTCAAATTATAATAAGAGATTACCTTCTTATATGGAAAGGATTCATAAAAAAAGGAAGAATCTTACATATGGACAATTATTCAATTTTTTGTCCATCCACACCAATCTCTCTTCTTTGCCTATTGATGAAATAGGACCCGTTCACTTAGATAAAGATACTATTTCGTTCATCCAATCACAAGTATCTAACATATTCTTACCTAAATATTTACAACGAAAACAAAGTGGTGACCAAACGTTTGTATTAATCTATGACTTGTACAGATCCTTCAAATTACTAACTCGATTGAATCCATTCGTTCGTGACAAAAGATATCTTTCCTCGATTGAAGAGATTTATACAACGCCTTTAACAAAAAAACAAATAGTCAATTTTGAAAAAACTTATTGTGAACCTTTTATCAATAGATCCGATTCAGAAGAAAACAACCTCGATCAGTACCTTAAAAAGGGTTTCAGTTCAAACATGGGTCTTATTGAAACTCGATCTTATCAAGATGATTTACTATCCGAAATATTTCCCAATAAGAACCAGGAAATGCTTCATCGTATTCAAGATTGGCTTGTAACCGAAAGTTCAAAAAACATAATTAGAAAAAAAGGCATAGATGGAAGGAGTACCCTTTCAATTTCATCTAAAGAGGAACATAAAATTATACCATCATCTCGTTTTAATGAACGTGTTAAGAAACAGGAGATGTATAGGATCTATCGAATAGATAGTATTTTTTCAAAAATGGAACTGTTTAAAACCTATATGCCTTGGTTTTTTACTTCTGCATGGTCTAAATATCTTGTAAATATACTTTTAGATACTCTTCCGGAGATATTGCTACATGGCAATAATCAATTTGTATCTATTTTTCGAGATATTAAACATAAGATTATGCATAAATTGAATATCTTGTGGGAACTTTATCATCCATTATGGGAACCTATACAACGGAAATTTATAACGAATCTATTTCAATTGAGTTTTAGATTCAGAACGAATCTTCTTAATAAGTTTTTATTTGTAACGAATCCTTGGAATGAGTTTTTGTCTTCCTGTGAGGATTTTTTCATAGAGGAAACAAGTGATCGAGAGAAGTCATCAGTACCATTCATATGGGGACATCTGAGATTACTAAATGCTCGGGGGTATGAATATGGGATTCTTATCCCTTTTTTCGTCCTTGGGTATTTCGTTCTTCAATATTTTGAAGTTATTTCCTTAGCCTTTATCAATTTAAAGATAGACTTTGAACTCATAAAGTATTTAAAGGATCCGTCATACGTGATCGAGTTGCAAAAACTAATGAATACTTCTGTACCTAGTCTCTTGTTCTCTTCTACATCCAGCTATTCTTCTATGAAGAATAAGATTAAGAATAGAAAGCTTTATTCGCCTAGAACTATAATAAGAGAGTTTAACAGATTGTGTTCTAGCATGGATATCTCCGAAAAAGAGATAGAATTACTAGTTCAATTTCTAATGACGAGAAAAAACATTTCTCAATTTGAATCGAATTTGACTTACAGTCATAATTTCTTCAAGAATGAATTTGGTTATCAAATTACTGAACAGCCGGGACTTATTCACTTACGATATTTGGCTTACACTTATCAAAAAGATCTAATGAATTATAAGTTCGATCAATTTTGTTTAGCAGAAAGATGGGTATTCCTTGCCTTTTGTCAGAAGATTACCTCTTCACAAATATTGTGTCCAACCAACCCCACATTTAATGGAAAACCTTTCTCACTCGACACAGGATCATTACTTTCCAAAGGGATTTTACTTATAGGTCCTATGGGAACTGGCCGATCCTATTTGGCCAAAAGTCTAGCAGCAGACTCTTATGTTCCTTTAATTAAAATATCTCTGAACAAGTTATTGTATGGTGAATATTTAAATTACCCTGGTACTGGAAGTACTATGACTGATTTTGAAAATAAGGTGAAAGAAAAAATGCAACAATTCAATCTTACCCTCGAATTGGCGAAAAGAATGTCTCCTTGCATAATATGGATTCCAAACATTCATCAACTTCATTTCAATGACCTAAATCAATCTTTCTTTGGTTTAAACTTAACTGACTTTTTCCTCGGTTTATTAGTGAACCATCTCTCTAGAGATGATGAGAAAGATTCTATCAGAAATATTCTTTTTATTGCTTCGACTCATATCCCCAAAAAAGTGGATCCAGCTCTAATAGCTCCAAATCGATTAGATAGATCGATCAATATTCGAATGCTTGTTATCCCACAACGACAAAGGGAATTTCCCATTCTTTTACGTAGCAAAGGGTTCTACTCGGAAAAACAGTTGTCCTGTCCCGATGAATTTGGATCTAGAACCATAGGTTCTAATGCACGAGATCTAGCAGCACTTGCCAATGAAGCCTTATCAATTAGTATTACCCGAAAGAAATCAGTTATAGACATTAATACAATTCGATTAGCTCTTTATAGGCAAAATTTTGGTTTGGAATCTATAGATAATCAGGTTGGATTCGGTAAAAATGACGAAAGACTTCTCTACAAGGTAGGAAAGGCTGTTATACAAAATACACTTAGAAGAAATTCTCCCATGAATCCTCTATCTACAAAAAAGGAATTATGGAAGAAAAGGTTTTCTTATTTGTCCGAATGGTATTTAGAACCTTCGATTGCCGAAACAACTATGAAGGAATTTACCATACTCCCCCATATTTTGGGTTGCTTGGCCGGATCAGCGGCTCGAGATTCGTGGTATATATCGGAACGAAATAGAGAGAATTGGATTTCTCTCGATATATTCGCTGAGCATGATTTCAATCTAGCTTCTAGTCTTTTAGAAAGTCTTCTGGTCGAGTTTCCATGGTTAGGAATATGTCGGGGTAAGTCCGATAAGGATCAAATCACATTTGCTCCTCAGCCCAAAATGAGAAATCATCTAGATATGACACGATTTCTGAAAGAATATGAATTGAAGTTTCTAGAAGAAACTCTCGGCGCAAAACAAATGGATAGGGTAATAAATAAAATAGTTTGGGCTCCTAGGATCTGGCGTCTTAGTTTTCTTCGCAGTAATCGATTCGATCGTACAAAAAGAACCAATGAATTGGGATCTTCGTACCTGTTCGGATCGTTTGAAAAAGGGCAGATGGGAGGATCTCAATTTTCTATACAATATCCGATGCAATATAAAGACTCTAATAAACCTATGTTCTTTCTAGGAAGACGATATATTTGGGATCCCTTCCTATTTCAAGAGCAGCGCCTTGTGTTTTCACGCCGAGAAATTTTCGCAAATGAAGAACTGCTGAAAAGGCTCTATATTACTTATGGTTCAAGGAGAAGAAAAGCAAAATATGGTTTTTTCTCTAAAAAAAGTTTCCAAGGTGCTTTTAATAGATATAATTCAAAATCCATGACCAATTCGATTTCGATCATGAATTTGTGGAAACCATTGTCTTTTGCAGAAAAGAAACATATCGAGGATTTCAAACGCATTCAAGCAATCGGTATCCGATTGGAACGTATGCAGCCATATTCTCCTTCATTTACATATCAACGTTGGTTGATCGAAAATCCAATAAAAAAGGTTGACCGCTTCGAATCGTTAATTCATCACAAAAGATGCTTCGGAACCAATAGTTTTTTATCTAATGAATCTTTTGTTTATAATACTCTATCCGAGAGTTATCAATATTTATCAAATCTGTTCCTATCTAACAGAATGTTATTGGATCAAATGACAAAGACATTGTTGGAGAAGAAATGGCTTTTTCCAAATGAAATTGAACACTCAATTCATAACAGGATTAAGATTTCACATCAGCCAATCTCTAACCATCGATGAAAGAGCAATGAAATATGGAATTAAGTAAAAAAATTGACCGGGCAGAAAATCAATGAGAGGCTCTAGCTCCGATTTCAGATCCTTAATTAATCTTTTCCTGGTATTGTCCAAGAATAGTAAGTATGTTGGAGGAAAAAAAGATTTTATATATATTTTTTTTTTTTTTTTTTTTTTCATTTTAAGATAGGTTCCTCACTCCGAGATCTCGACCATGTAGGGTAAGCATAGTAAAGACAAGCCCATTCTCTTTAACCTAATGAGATATTCTCTACTAAACTATGCTTACTTCTTATCTCCTCGATTTCGGTTCTAGTATTCCCTCTTCCCACACTATTAAGAGGAGAGGAAAGGTTCATCATAGAGTCACAGGATCCGGATATAGTTGTTGAGGTTCGGTCGCAACTACCGGATCTTGCAAAATTTTGCAAGGAGTATATGGTCAATCTATGTATCTTGCAAGATCTTAAAAGATTCTTCTCAATCTTTGTCCTTAATGAAATATACCTCATAATACAAGAGCGGACCATTTCGGAATGGACTCCTCATTAGATAGAGAAGATCGCCAAGATCCTGTCTGTATCCACTGTCCTATTCCAGCAGCTTAAACTTGTAGTTAATTGTCGGAATACCTCGTATCTGTTGATACGAGGGAAATCTATCCCATCCCAGTCTATTGAGAGAATATCATACGATATTTGCCATTGAATCGCTCATTCAATAAACATGAAAAATATTATGCCTTGAAGAGGACTCGAACCTCCACGCTCTTAAGCACGAGATTTTGAGTCTCGCGTGTCTACCATTTCACCATCAAGGCATCAAAAAAGTGAATCCTATTACATGAATAGTATATATATATATTATTCATATCATGATGAATATAGAATATATGTAAGAGATAGCGTATTGGAGTATTGATATCGATCGGTCGTAAAAAAGAATCTGATTCCTTTTTTATTACCTTCCTCGCGTATGTATAAGACCAAATCTATTAAATCAATAGAAAATATTACCAATCCTTCTTACAAAATATCTTTTTTCATTAAAATATATTAGTTTTTTTAGTTGTTTCTGACCTTGCTTTACCTTAATTGTTATTTCGGTAAAAGCGATTGATGTCTTGGTCCGAGTGGGAGGTAGGGGTAACAGTCCTTTTCTTTCTCTTTTCCGCATGTCCATAGAGTTTTGAGAGATAGAAACATCTAAAAAAAAGAAAGAGAGATATCTCACTATATTTTATTATATAGGTAATAATTTGTAATTTGTAGAACGAATCATACTCCTTCATATACGTCAGGGGTCCATTGATGAAAAGGAACTGGGGAAAGCTCGGACCCAATTCCTACAGTTATGGATATAAGCGCAATTCATAATCCTGGAGAGTCATACATTTGTGTATCTATGAGACCATTTACTATTTCTTGAAGCTCAATCTCTCCCCCGGATAAACCATATAGCCAAGAAAGAGCATAGACCAGACCAGCAGAATGGAAGAACTTGCCTCACCCATAAGTGAATATTTCATAGTAGCCTCATTGGATTGAGGCGTACATCTCTTCTGGTATATAAATAGAATATATAAGAACATGAACTGAAACATTATAAAGCTATGAGGCTGAATCATTACATTAGCACCACGTAAA